CTTTTTAGTTAAAAGTTTTCTTAGAATCCAATCCAACCTTTCCCTTTAAGGAATTTAATTGGTTAGCATAATATCTAATAAATAGAAAATCGAATAGTAGATAATCTGTTATGAAAGAAAGAAAACATTCTTTGAAGAATCAAGATTCGTAACCAATCCTTGCCTTATTTGTTGGATTAGGTCTAACTTTCTTGACTAAACTGCAAGAGTGGAACTTTACGAGATGAAATAGGGAAAGACAGAAGATAAAACTTAAAAGGATAATTGAAGTGACTCGTCTTCGAATCAACTTTGGTTGGGGGTTCGAAAAAGGAATAAAAATAAAGTAAATTCAAGGAGGAACTTTCCTTTTTTTAAGGGGCCCCTCGGGGGGTCGTGTAATGCTTTTCTTCTCCTCTTATTCCATATGGAATACAATCAGTTAAAATAAGAAGGAATAGGGGAATATTCGACCGTTTCAATTCTTTATTTATCTTTTATTCCAAAATTCTCCCGAAAATCCAATTTCATTTTTCAATGGGGTTAGATGATCTAGTTCTTAATATTATTACTTTACTCAACTGACAGATTCCACAACAAATCTCTTGATTCGGAATTAGGGACTCATGTCGCATCTGATGAATCGATTCTCTTTTACACTTCTGTATCTCACTCGATCTTGTTTTTTAGTATTATCTAAAATAACCGATGAATTCTGAATTTTCCATAACTTAGGTAAGTGCTTTACCAACATATGTAGTGTAGTAAAAAAATAAATGGAATTTAACCCTTTCATGCTTACTATAACTAGTTATTTCGGTTTTCTACTGGCTGCTTTAACTATAACCCCAGCTCTTTTTATTGGTTTGAACAAGATACGTCTTATTTGAAATGAATTGAATGAATAAGTCAGAAAAGAAAAATCTTTCTTTTGGATTCCTGGTATTCTACGACTCTTTTCCACACTAATTACCAATTCTTTTCTTGGTCATTGAGATTCGTGGATAATTTAGACTACTATTTAGGGATAGATCGTACCTCTTTTTTTTTATCCCCTCGAACAAATCGAAATGATTGAAGTTTTTCTATTTGGAATCGTCTTAGGCCTAATTCCTATTACTTTAGCGGGATTATTCGTGACTGCGTATTTGCAATACAGGCGTGGGGATCAGTTGGATCTTTGATTGAGTAATATTTCTTTTTTGATTGACCTCCTCCAGACCAGAGAGGAGGTCAAATTGGAGTTGCAATTCAACTTTGTTTTGTTAAGTTATTTTACTCTGCTTCGACATAAGATAGATGGAATCACGCTCTGTAGGATTTGAACCTACGACATCGGGTTTTGGAGACCCGCGTTCTACCGAACTGAACTAAGAGCGCTTTCATTCAAAAAGAAAACCCTTTTCTACTCCTAACGTGTCTCACGTACGTATAGTATCCACAAATTCAAGTTATACCCACTTTAATTGATCTCCTCGCTACTGCCCATAAAGAAGAAAGAAGTAATAGGTAGGGATGACAGGATTTGAACCTGTGACATTTTGTACCCAAAACAAACGCGCTACCAAGCTGCGCTACATCCCTTTTCCAAATTGTTGTACAATGGCATTGTACACAATTCCTGTCTTGTTTTCCACATCGTAATTTTCTTCTCTTTCTCTATCTATATAGAACCTTCTTGTCATTTCTTCTTTTTGGTCTCATATAATCAAGTCAAGGAATGGTATACATCTAAAATCGAATCTAATTTCACCTATAAAAGAAAGATTACTATTCCTTGGTAATGTATAGGAAGAAGAGGTCATCTTTTTCTTTTTTAGGGATAGGAAAATCTCGTCTATACGGTTCATTCTATATAGAATATTGATTTTGTTTTTTTAGTTAGGAATTTCGCATAAACAAAAGAAATACAAAAGATCTTGGGCAAGAGTATCTGATCATATATGTATTCCAATAAGGAAGGAGGATTTTCAATGCGGGATATAAAAACATATCTCTCTGTAGCACCCGTGCTAAGTACTCTATGGTTTGGGGCTTTAGCAGGTTTATTGATAGAAATTAATCGTTTATTCCCAGATGCTTTGTCATTCCCTTTTTTTTAATTCTAGTTATTACTATGCGAGGAATTCTTCGTGACATGACGAAAATTTTCCCTTTTTCAATCCTTTTTTTTTTAGTATAGGAAGGAAAAAGAAAGAAAAGATGGATTGGGTTGAACCTCAGAGTCATGAAAAATTCGGTAAATCCCATTTTGGAAAACAGAAATTCAATTAAAAGCGGTATCCAAGCTAAGTCAGGCCTCAGAAATCAGAGCATAGAAAGAGGCTGGGCTGGCTACTTAAATGAAAGGATTTCGAAGCAAAATCCTTGCTAATTCGACAAGGATTGTATTCTTTAATTATTTCTCCATTTTTTATTACTTAATTTAAGAATTTCCAAAATTTTTTATTCTAATGGATTTTATTCTTCTTCTTCGGATTCAAAATAGAAGAATAAAAGAATAAGTAGAAGAATTAAGTTAAGTCAATCCAAAAAAGAAAGGAGGTTCATGGCCAAGGGGAAAGATGTTAGAATCAGACTTATTTTGGAATGTATCAGTTGTGTTCGAAAAGGTGCCAATAAGGAATCGACGGGGATTTCTAGATATAGTACTCAAAAGAATCGCCACAATACACCTGGACAATTAGAATTCAAAAAATTTTGTCGTTATTGTCGCAAGCATACGACTCATGGCGAAATAAAAAAATAGGAGCATCGTGTGTTCGATCTTTCCAAAGAACAGATTTAATATATAGAACATAGATAGAATACAAAATACAAATCAACTCATTTGATTTCAGGTAGATATTATTTCATATGTATAGAGGGTATTCATATACTATATATGAATCAAATAATATATGGACCAAAGAAAGACTACTTCTTCTGGATCCAAAATTAATAAAATAAAGAAATCCATTTTTTTTCCAATTTTTTAATAAAGAATAAATCATGTATACATCTAAACAACCTTTTCATAAATCTAAGCAACCCTTTCGTAAATCCAAGCAAACTTTTCAAAAATCCAAGCAAACTTTTCGTAAGTCCAAGCAAACTTTTCGTAAATCCAAACAACCTTTTCGTAAATCCAAACAACCTTTTCGTAGGCGTCCTCGGATTGGCCCGGGGGATCCAATTGATTATAGAAACATGAGTTTAATTAATCGATTTATTAGTGAACAAGGAAAAATATTATCGAGACGAATAAATAGATTAACCTTGAAACAACAACGATTAATTACTCTTGCTATAAAACAGGCTCGTATTTTATCTTTCTTACCATTTCGTAACTATGAGAATGAGAAGCAATTTCAAGCCCAGTCAATTTCAATAATTACTGGTCCTAGACCCAGAAAAAATAGACATATTCCTCAATTAACGCAAAAGTTCAATTCCAATCGAAACTTAAGAAACTCCAACCAGAATTTAAGAAACAACAATCGGAACTTAAGTTCCGATTGTTGATGTTTTATTCGAAAGGGCCAGACCTATATATAAGGAAAGTAATCCAGTTTTGATTCTTGTGTTTGTTATAAGAAAGAAAAATGGGGAAGAATAAATAGTTTTTTTATTTATTGCAACATGCTCGTTGATTCTTACCACTTAATCTTAATTTATTGTATCTTCCCGGAGTTCCCTCTCCGGGAATTCGGTTTTAATTATTCCTGTATATTACTTTTTTATCCATTTAATTGATGATCTTTATTTTATTGGAAATCGTGTAAAGATTATTTGGATTTGATACAGCTACTTGTGCAAGCATTTTACGATTAAGAATCAATTCCTTCTTGTACAGATTGTGTATTAATTTACTATAACTATTGAATACTTTATATATCCGCGTTGCTGCGTTTATCCGAGTGATCCACAAACGACGAAAATCCCTCTTTTGCCTGCCTCTATCTCGATGAGAGGAAACAAAAGCTCTTCTTACTTGTTGAGTAATCATTCGATTAAGTCTTAAATGAGCCCCTCTAAAGTTTGAGGCAAATGAACGCATTTTTGTTCGTCGTCTCCGAGCTATATATCCTCGCGGAACTCTGGTCATTGAATCAAATTAACCTTAATGAATAACTAATGATTTCTCTTCTTTTAGCCATCCTTTTTCCCATTAATAACAAAACGAATTATTCCGATATATAAAATATTAATTCCAATGGCTTTTGCTACTGTAACCTTCCCAACCACGATTTTTTATTCTATTCCCTTCAGTTATTTCGCATAGAAATAACAAATTCTAACGATACTCAAAAAAATAGTGGGTTCCATCGTTTCTATGGTTCCCTTTTAAACGGTGAGGCCCTCTCTATACACCGGAGCCCTTTCTTTCATTTCATCAAAAGGTATTGTGAACTTGTATAGTTCACATTCTTTGGCTCTACCTATCCATTATAGAGTAAATAGCTCTTTTCACAATAAGAGTTATCCATACAGTGACGGCATTTAATTATGAAAGTTGGCTAAGTAGCTGACCCTGTTAGTCCGTTCTTTTAAGATAAAGGAGCATAAGCCTTTTTCTTTTTATTACTATTTCCTCCGCTTAATGGATAACCATTCTCTACCAATGGGGGAATTGCTTCTTATTTCCAATTTAGATGATTGGATTTGCACCAAAGGAAACCAGAAATTCCATATTACCATAGAAATCTAGGATAGAGCTTCTCTATCCTATTCATTGGTACCGATCATGGATACTTCCAAAATTGTCTTATTTGTTTGAACTCATGATCTGAACGAGTCACACATACACCCTAGCACATGTTCCTCGACGCTGAGGACATCCCTTAAGCGCGGCCGATTTTCTAGCATTTCGTATTGGCTGTCTTGCGTTTCTAATAAGTTGTTTAACCGTTGGCATGTCGTATGTATATAGAAAAAAAGGATTGGTTTAGATCGATCTTAACCTGATGATTGATCATCATGAAGTATTTCTATTTTCTATTAAATCGCAGAAAACCTGAATTTAGGTTTGAAATAAATTTACAAGAAATGCGACCACTACCAATCCTTAAACATTTCTGGAAACCACACTGGATCAGTATCGCAGTGCTCGTCAATCATTTCATCCCCTACAATATCGACAAGTCCATAAGCTTTGGCTTCGTCTGCTGACATAAAAACATCCCTTTCCATGTCTTCGGATACAACCCAAAAAGGCTTGCCTGTTCTTAGTGCATAAACCCTTGTGATCATTTCGCGAACTTTGTGTAACTCCTCCACTTCTAGGAAAAATTCTGGTGTCCTTGCCCGATAATAAGCACTAGCAGGTTGGTGAAGCATAATCCTCGCGTGAGGGAATGCTATACGCTTGGTGGGTTCTCCTCCAAGCAGAATGAAGGATGCCATGGACGCAGCTATTCCGAGGCATATTGTATATATATCTGGTGTCACCGTTTGCATCGTATCAAAAATTGCCATTCCTGAGATTAGCCACCCGCCTGGGGAGTTTATAAACAAAAAAATATCGCTAATTCCATCTTCTATACTGAGATATACCATGAGACCTGTAATATGATTCGTGATCTCGCAACGAATCTCTTGACCTAAAAAAAGTGTCCTTTCTCGATACATAACATTGTATAAGTCAACCCAAGTCGCTTCTTCATCTCCGGGAATCCGGTAAGGTACTTTTGGAACACCAATGGGCATATTAGATTAATATTATTAAATTTAAGTAAGAAAACTATACTTTAATATGGAAACGTAAGAATGGAAGAGAAAGAAAGAATCCGCAGTTTATTGTCTTTTTTTTTTTCTTATTCTATATGAATACTATGGATTCTATTAATACGTAGATTGAAATAATACATAGATTGAAAGGTTATATCTATAAGGAAGGTAAGACAGATTGAATAAAGAAAAAAGAATCGGTGATTGGAATGATAAACAAAGAGGGATAGGGATCTATTCTTCGTTTTTTTTCCAAATAGGCCAAGCTACCCATTGCATATTGGCACTTATCGAGTATAGAATAGATCTGCTTCTCTTTCTTCTTACGAACAGAATTGGCTTCTTATTTTTAATGGAATGAAATAAATATTCACGCTTTCTGACACAGAATCCCCTAAAGGGGTTAGGTACATAGGATATGGATAGTCTTTTCCAATGCGATAAAATAAAGCGACATCGTGTCTATTTTTCTTTGCTAAAGGGGTATTTCCATGGGTTTGCCTTGGTATCGTGTTCATACTGTTGTATTGAATGATCCGGGTCGATTGCTTTCGGTGCATATAATGCACACAGCTCTAGTTTCTGGTTGGGCCGGCTCGATGGCTTTATACGAATTAGCGGTTTTTGATCCCTCTGATCCTGTTCTGGATCCAATGTGGAGACAAGGTATGTTCGTCATTCCCTTCATGACTCGTTTAGGAATAACCAATTCGTGGGGTGGTTGGAGTATTTCAGGAGGAACTGTAACGAATCCGGGTATTTGGAGTTATGAAGGTGTGGCAGGTGCGCATATTGTGTTTTCTGGCTTGTGTTTCTTGGCAGCTATCTGGCATTGGGTATATTGGGACCTAGAAATATTCTGTGATGAGCGGACGGGAAAACCCTCTTTGGATTTGCCCAAGATTTTTGGAATTCATTTATTTCTTGCAGGGGTGGCTTGCTTTGGCTTTGGCGCATTTCATGTAACGGGTTTGTATGGTCCTGGGATATGGGTGTCCGATCCTTATGGACTAACTGGAAAAGTACAAGCTGTAAATCCAGCGTGGGGTGTAGAAGGTTTTGATCCTTTTGTTCCGGGGGGAATAGCTTCTCATCATATTGCTGCGGGTACATTGGGCATATTAGCGGGCCTATTCCATCTTAGTGTCCGTCCGCCTCAACGTCTATACAAAGGATTACGTATGGGCAATATTGAAACTGTACTTTCCAGTAGTATCGCTGCTGTTTTTTTTGCAGCTTTCATAGTTGCCGGAACTATGTGGTATGGGTCAGCAACTACCCCAATCGAATTATTTGGGCCTACTCGTTATCAGTGGGATCAGGGATACTTTCAGCAAGAAATATATCGAAGAGTTAGCGATGGGTTAGCCGAAAATCTTAGTTTATCAGAAGCTTGGTCTAAAATTCCCGAAAAATTAGCCTTTTATGATTATATTGGTAATAATCCGGCAAAGGGGGGATTATTCAGAGCAGGCTCAATGGACAATGGGGATGGAATAGCTGTTGGATGGTTAGGACATCCCGTCTTTAGAGATAAAGAAGGGCGCGAGCTTTTTGTACGCCGTATGCCTACTTTTTTTGAAACATTTCCGGTTGTTTTGGTAGATGAAGAGGGAATTGTGAGAGCGGACGTTCCTTTTAGAAGAGCAGAATCCAAATATAGTGTTGAACAAGTAGGCGTAACGGTGGAGTTCTATGGTGGCGAACTTAATGGAGTAAGTTATTCTGATCCTGCTACTGTAAAAAAATATGCGAGGCGTTCCCAATTAGGGGAAATTTTTGAATTAGATCGGGCTACTCTGAAATCGGATGGTGTTTTTCGCAGCAGTCCAAGGGGTTGGTTCACTTTTGGTCATGCTACCTTTGCTTTGCTCTTCTTTTTCGGACACATTTGGCATGGCGCTAGAACCTTGTTCCGAGATGTTTTTGCTGGTATTGATCCAGACTTGGATGCTCAAGTGGAATTTGGAACATTCCAAAAAGTTGGAGATCCAACTACAAGGAGACAGGCAGTCTGATACCACATTGCTATGGTATCTTTCATCTCTCTTTTTTGATTTGACATGGGAAACATCTCCCATCCTTTCTTTGACTCTTTTTCTTTCTTTATATGGGAAATGATCCCAAATGACAAATGAATAGGTGTGGAAGTTATAATTGTAAATAAACCACGATCGAATCTATGGAAGCATTGGTTTATACGTTCCTTTTAGTTTCGACTTTAGGGATAATTTTTTTCGCTATCTTCTTCCGAGAACCACCTAAGGTTCCGACTAAAAAAATGAAATAATTTCATTGAAGTAAGAAGTCTCCCCATCTGGGAGACTTCTTACTTCAATTAGTCCCCGTGTTCTTCGAATGGATCTCTTAATTGTTGAGAGGGTTGCCCAAACGCGGTATATAAGGCATACCCAGTAAAGCTTACAAGTAAACCAGATATGGAGATGGCGACTAAAGTTGCTGTTTCCATTTTTATAGAATTTCAAGATTACAATGGATCTACGAAAAGATCGTGTATTTACAACTACAACGGAATAGTATACAAAGTCAACACCAATGATTAAATAGAATTTATGGCTACACAAACCGTTGAAGATAGTTCTAGACCTGGGCCAAGACGAACTCGCGCAGGTAGTTTATTGAAACCCTTGAATTCGGAATATGGGAAAGTAGCTCCGGGTTGGGGGACTACTCCTTTTATGGGGGTCGCAATGGCTTTATTCGCGATATTCCTATCTATCATTTTAGAAATTTATAATTCTTCTGTTTTACTGGACGGAATTTTAATGAATTAGGTTTCTACTAACTAAAACTACGAAGTCATAGTTTTTCCATCCAAAAAAGCCTTTCTACTTTAAGCTCTACATTTCTAGACATTCTGGTAGTTCGACCGTGGAATTTTTTTGTTTCGGTATCTCTGGAATATGAGTGTGTGACTTGTTAGAATTGATCCTATTGATAATACATAGAAAGGGCCTGTTATCTCTATCAAGATGATTCTAATTCGTCGGATATTTATTATTTATTCTAGTATCTGGAACACGAAATAGATAGAGTGGATCAAGAAAAAAAAATGGAACTATGATTCATACTCACTATTCAGACCTCGCAACCAGACTGAAAAAAATTCAAGTAGTTTTTAATAAAAAAAGAAAATGTCTTCCTTCCAAATTTGTTTGCCCAAAAGACAACTTTTTTTTTCTCTTGATTTTGTCGAGTTATTACACCGATTCAATAAATGATCATCAAGCGGTTCTTATTCGAAGAACCCTTGCCTTTTGTTTAGCTTGAGACTCAATCATCGTGGCTCTAGTATGAATCTAAGGTTTTAATTGAACTGATTCATAGGATCGCAACAAGATAATTTCTATCAGAAAACTACTAGAATTTTTGCTTTATTTATTTACTAGTAAAACAAAACAAGAGTAAATCCGCATTACGCAAAAAAAAAAAAAGAAATCCAAAATAGGGAAGAGAAAAGTCAAGAGGCCTCTAATGACCAACATAAGGCAAAGAAAGGAAGACAGATGAGCCAACTTGAGATTTTTTGGCATTATCATCACAAAGAATAAATTCTGGATTTTTCTTATTTCATATCTTCAAGGCAAATCGACCCAATCCAGTGGCTGATGAAGTTTTGAACCCTTTTTTTTCTAATATCCGTTGAAAATTTGTGTGTTTCTGCTTGAGCCGTACGAGATGAAATTTTCATATACGGTTCTCGGAGGGGGACTCGGGTTAGTTACCTATCTCAATAAAGTATATGATTGGTTTGAGGAACGTCTTGAGATTCAGGCAATTGCGGATGATATAACTAGTAAATATGTTCCTCCTCATGTCAACATATTTTATTGTTTAGGGGGAATTACACTTACTTGTTTTCTAGTACAAGTCGCTACAGGTTTTGCTATGACTTTTTACTACCGCCCAACCGTTACAGAGGCTTTTTCCTCGGTTCAATACATAATGACCGAGGCCAACTTTGGTTGGTTAATCCGATCAGTTCATCGATGGTCAGCAAGTATGATGGTTCTAATGATGATCCTGCACGTATTTCGTGTGTATCTCACAGGTGGATTTAAAAAACCCCGCGAATTAACTTGGGTCACAGGTGTGGTTTTGGCTGTATTGACTGCATCGTTTGGTGTAACTGGTTATTCTTTGCCTTGGGATCAAATTGGTTATTGGGCAGTCAAAATTGTGACAGGTGTACCTGAAGCGATTCCGGTAATAGGATCGCCTTTAGTGGAGTTATTGCGTGGAAGTGCTAGTGTGGGCCAATCCACTTTGACTCGTTTTTATAGTTTACATACTTTTGTACTGCCTCTGCTTACCGCCGTATTTATGTTAATGCACTTTCCAATGATACGTAAGCAAGGTATTTCGGGTCCTTTATAGGGAAGGCATATCATAGAGAAAGATAATTCTAATTCTCATATATCATATCGGGTAGGTTGTGGTATTTCATTGCTACAAACATGGGTTATTGTAAAATAAGACATGTCATTTGGATACTTTTCTTCAACTCCGAAGTATTTTGATACAAATAGTTGAAGTTAATTTTACGAAAGAAAATAAGGCGGATTATGGGAGTGTGTGACTTGAATTATTGATTTGGCCATGCAGATAAAGAATTGGATCTGCCACATTAGAATTCACAACCAAAGGTGTCTCCGCATCCAATCAACACGTAAGTCCCCTATCTAGGAAGGATAGGCTGGTTCACTTGAGGAGAATATTTTCTATGATCATACCCCGACCATGTCATCCATGAACAGGCTCCGTAAGATCCCATAGAGTAGAAATGGAATAAGTCATATCACATGATCTAATTCTCTATTTATTACACTTACTTTTTTATTATAGTATGGAAATGCATTCATTTTCTTTGCATCGATTGCGATCCGCAATACTATCGGAGTAAAAGAAGGTATCTAAGGAAGAACGTAGGCTAGACTTTTGGATTTTTTATTAGTAACAAGTAAATACTTTGTTTGGACGTAAGAAATTTGCGATATTGAGGGGATAAACACCAACTAATCAAGAGACATGAGACAATCCACAAAGCAATTGATCATGATCAAATTTGCAAGCCCACTTGGATATTGAGCATTTACCCATAAGAATAGGATTCTTTTCAATGAGTAGTTGTAGGTGCAACTTCGGAAAAGAGAATCTGATAAAGCTTTTCTTACCTAGAGTCATTGAGTCATTATATACCTTATTCTATTATGGATCTTCCACGGTCTTTTTTCTTTCATTCTTGCTCGAGCCGGATGATGAAAAATTCTCATGTCCGGTTCCTTTGGGGGATGGATCCTAAAGAATTCACCTATCCCAATAACAAAGAAACCTGACTTAAATGATCCTGTATTAAGAGCAAAATTAGCTAAAGGGATGGGACATAATTATTACGGGGAACCCGCGTGGCCCAACGATCTTTTATATATTTTTCCAGTAGTAATTCTAGGTACTATTGCATGTAATGTAGGTTTAGCAGTTCTTGAGCCGTCAATGATTGGTGAACCGGCGGATCCGTTTGCAACTCCTCTGGAAATATTACCCGAGTGGTACTTCTTTCCCGTGTTTCAAATACTCCGTACAGTACCCAATAAGTTATTGGGCGTTCTCTTAATGGTTTCTGTGCCAACGGGCTTATTGACAGTACCCTTTCTAGAGAATGTCAATAAATTCCAAAATCCATTTCGTCGCCCAGTAGCTACGACAGTCTTTTTAATCGGTACTGCGGTAGCTCTTTGGTTAGGTATTGGAGCAACATTACCCATTGAAAAATCCTTAACTTTAGGTCTTTTTTAGGGATTTTTCAGGTTGATTCATTCAACCGTGAAGTACCGTGCATAGGTATCTAGGAAATAGTTACTTCCAAGTGAATCTTCCCTAGATACCTAAAATCCATTTTATTATGATCCATTTCGCGAAAATATAGATTGTGCCAAAGATGCAAAATTGTTTTCTTTTTTTTTATTCTAACTCGAAAAGGAAGAAGAGGAAAAAATTGCAATGGATTTAAAACGAGAACTTATTCTTAGGTAAATCAATTGGGAGATGCTTCTCTAGAGTGTCCCATATCTGTTTTCCATCTTCCATACGAAAACTGTCAATTCTCATAAGATCTTCTTCAGTCTTACTCAAAAGGTCCAATAGTGTATGTATATTGGCCCTTTTGAGACAATTATACGTTCTAGAAGGCAATTCTAATTGATCAATAAAAATACAATTCAATGGAATTCCTTTTTTGTTTTTCTTTAGATTAGTTAATTTTTTTTGAAAGGTTAAAAGGGGTGGAGTAAACCTGTTTTTATTTTCTTCGAAACTAGTGCCCTCTTCCTCCGCGTGTAGAAAAGGAAGAAATAAATCAATCAAATTACGAGAAGCCTCATAAAGCGCTTCCTTAGGGGTTAAACTTCCATTCGTCCATATTTCTAGAAAAAGTATCTCGTGTTTTTCATTTCCATTCCCACAATAAAAAATACTATAATTCACATTTCGAACAGGCATGGATACAGCATCTATGGGATAACTTCCATCTTGAGAGTTCTTTCTGAGTTCCGTGTGATATCCGCGATCTCTCTTGATCTGTAACTCAATACAGAAATCAATGGGCTCTGTCAAGTTAGCTATAGGTTGTGCCATATCAACGATCTCTACGGAAGGGGGTAAGATGATATCTTGAGCAGTTATGTATCTAGGACCTTTGACACAAATTGATGCGTCTCTAACTCCATAGAGATTACTTCTCAATACAATTTCTTTCAAATTTAGTAAAATTTCTTGTACGGATTCTTCAATACCTGCTATTGTAGAATATTCGTGTGGCACGCTCCCAAATTTTGCACGTGTGATACATGTTCCTTCTATTTCTCCAAGTAAAGCTCTTCGCAAGGCAATACCGACGGTATCCGCTTGACCTTTTCTAAGCGGGGACAAAATGAAACGACCATAATAAAGACGCTTACTATCTACTCTTGATTCAACACACTTCCACTGTAGTGTTTGAGTGGATCCTGCTACCTCCTCTCGAACCATAATAGACTAGTATTATTATTTGATCATTGAATCGTTTATTTCTCTTGAAAGCGGTTTAATTCTTTTACAGACGTCTTTTTTTAGGAGGTCGACATCCATTATGCGGCATAGGTGTTACATCGCGTATACAACTTAATCGTACACCACTTTTAGCAATGGCTCGTAATGCGGCATCTCTTCCACTACCAGCACCCTTTACCATAACTTCTGCTCGTTGCAAACCCACTGTACGAATAGCATCTACTGCTGTTCTTTGACCAGCATAGGGTGATGCTTTTCTTGAGCTTTTGAATCCACAAGTACCCGCGGAGGACCAGAAAACCACCCGACCCTGCGGGTCTGTAACAGTTATAATGGTATTGTTGAAACTAGCTTGAACATGAATAACTCCTTTTGTTATTCTACGTGCACTCTTCCGTAAACTAAAACGCGCATTCCTACGCAAACCAATACGCACTTTCCTACGTGAACCAATTTTTGGTATAGCTTTTGTCATATTTTATTATCTCATAAATATGAGTTAGAAATAACAAAAAGAAAAAAAGATACAAAGATATCCGTTTCAGGGTAAAATATATCCTTTACTTTAATTATTTTATTTGGAATTTGGACATTTCCGCGGGTACTTTTTTTACTTTTTAGAAAGTAAAGTTCTTTTTCGAAAGATTACCCCTGTCTTTGTTTATGCTTCGGGTTGGAACAAATGACTCTAATTCGTCCACGCCTACGAATCAGTCGACATTTTGTACAAATTTTACGAACAGAAGCTCTTATTTTCATATTTCCGTATTCCTTTCTTAAACTATGAATCTAATCTTTGGAAAAAATAAGTCTCTTCGCTTGAATTTTGGAACTTTGAATTTATTACCCTAGAAAAAAAAAGAAAAACCTAATTCTTTGAATCTTTGGTATCCTTCAAATCTTCGGTATCCTTCAAATCTTCGGTATCCTTCGAGTCTTCGGTACGCTTCGAATCCTTATGGGGAAGTCTATAAATTATACGTCCCTTGCTTGAATCATAACGACTTACTTCAATTTTGACCCTATCCCCCATCAGTATTCGTATAGAACTAGACCGGATCTTTCCTGAAATATAGCCCAGAATGATGGTGTCATTCTCTAGGCGAACGCGGAACATTCCGTTGGGTAGGGCTTCCGTAACTAAACCTTCGAAAGTGACTTTTGCTTCTCTCGGGTTTTTTTTTTCTCTCCTATTTTTTTTTTCTGTCATATTTTTTTTTCTCCTATTTTTCTATTTTGATTTTCAAATAAAAAAAAACGTTGTATTTTTATTTGAAAAATAGGAAGTTCGAGATAGAATTCGGGTACTATAGGAGGGGCGATTACCATATATAACATAAGACTTCTCCCCCAATTCTGTTTAGTCGAGCTTCTCGATCTGTCATTATACCTCGAGAAGTAGAAAGAATAGCAATTCCCATTCCGCCCAAAACTTTAGGAATTCCTTGATAGTTGGCATAAATTCGTAAGCCGGGTCGGCTGATACGCTTTAAAAAGGTTCTAGTTCTATATATTCCTTTTCTAGTCTTTCTCTTTTGATGTCGCAAAGTTGAAACCAAGAAATATCTGTTACTTTCCTGATGTTTCCGAACACTTTCAATAAAACCCTCTCGTAGAAGTATTTTAACAATGTTTTCGGTAATATTTGTAGATACTACTCGAACTGTTCCTTTTTTATTCATGTCCGCGTTTCTTATAGAGGTTAGTAAATCAGCAATAGTGTCCTTGCCCATAAGACTCTAATTCTAGGTTCCTCCTAATTTTTCTATAATCAACATGTTTTCTTTTTTTTTTTATTTTGGATTTTAAAGCATATACGTGAAACACAATCTACTAATTTTTTCTTTGATCTATATCTTGCCTACTAGTATTTATAATACTTCAGGAGCTAATGAAACTATTTTAGTAAAATTCAACTCTCTCAATTCCTCGGCGATCGCGCCAAAAACTCGAGTTCCTTTTGGATTTCCTTTTTGATCAATGATAACCGCTGCATTGTCATCATAGCGTATTATTATACCGTCTTCGCATTTGAACTCTTTACATGTACGTACAATTACAGCTCGAATTACTTCGGATCTTTCTAGAGGCATTTGGGGCACTGCGTCTTTGATTACAGCAACAATAACATCACCAATACGAGCATATCGCTGATTACTAGCAGCTCCTATGACTCGAATACACATCAATTTTCGAGCTCCACTGTTATCTGCTACATTTAAAAGGGTCTGAGGTTGAATCATATTATTTTGATTTCAATTTGTTATTTCAATGCAAAAGGATGAAAGAAATATTGTCTTTCCAGAAATAAAAACCTGGTTTTTTTATCTTCAATACTCCTTTTTTTGGGTTCTATATCTCTATCTCTAATCGAAGAAATTGACTTCGTATGGGCATTTTACTGGCAGCTATGGAGATAGCTGCTCTAGCTACAGTTTCGGATACTCCGCCCATTTCATAAAGTATTCGACCTGGTTTAACAACGGCTACCCAATATTCGGGGGATCCCTTTCCTGAGCCCATACGTGTTTCCGTGGGTCTTAGTGTAACCGGTTTGTCGGGAAATATACGTACCCATAGTTTTCCACCACGACGTGCATATCGTGTCATTGCTCTTCGTCCTGCTTCTATCTGTCTCGACGTGATCCAAGCGGGTTCAAGTGCTTGAAGAGCATATCTACCAAAACAAATACGATTGCCTCGGCAGGATTTTCCCTTCATTCTTCCTCTATGTTGTTTACGAAATCTGGTTCTTTTGGGGTTATAGTCGATGGTTCTTTCTTAGTTCCATCTCTACTGCAAAACTGGACATGAGAGTTTCTTCTCATCCAGCTCCTCGCGAATGAAATGAGAAAGCGTGCAAATTTCTCTAATTCCATAATATTTTGGAATATTATGGATAGATGCACATTAATAGATAATAGAAAAAGTTAGGGTTTTTTTAATATTGAATATTGAATTTGTTAAAATAGATAAATATATAGTCAAGAAAGAAGATCTAGAATATATCTAGATGTGTGTGTCTATTTATCTATATTCTATATTTATGGATAATGTAATCTTTCTTAACAAAAAATCTCCTTATTTTTACTCTTATTGAATCGCGGTAAAGTATTCTAATTCAATAAATATTTCGCGGGCGAATATTTACTCTTTCCTGTCTTATTTGTTAATTTATATTATAACCTTACCAAATAAGGCAATTTTTTTGGTTTGTTCCGCCATCCCACCCAATGAAGTATTAGGATTCTTTTCAATAAAATCCTATGCAGTCATAGGTTCTGTCGTTCCCACTACTTCTCCTTTAATGGTTAGGTCTGAATCCCACAATGGAGCTTCCAAAAAATTTCTTTCCGAGTCAATTTTCTCAGTTTTATTAACCCGGGCCGCTCTTTATTATTGTTTTAAATTTGTATTTCTTGTTTCAAGTTACGATTTCGAATTCTCTGTTATTTTTATTATATTGATGCTTTATCACATTGCCTTTTATGATGTAACTCATAGACCATACATATTGGAATCCTATATCTTTCTTATTCCTATTCTTTCCTTCTATCATCCCTCCTTTTATCCACATCCCTTTAGTTTTGCTTCACAACCTAGAATCCATTTTCTTTTTTAGAGAAAAAATTGCAGTTGCTACAACTATATGATAGATCTACTCATTTATGATAGATGTATCATATAGTGACTGTTTCTTAGTTAGGATCTCGACAATACGAAGCAATAGGTTGGTTATTAGTTAATTTTCTATAATTACTAAGTTTTTTTCTTTTTCTATTTATAGTAGGGTTCAGTCAATTTTTTTGAATCTCCATTTTCGACTCTAAAGAAAAAACTAACGAGTCACACACTAAGCATAGCAATTATATTAAAAGATTTATCAATTTTCATTAAATCTTATAGAAAGAGGTAGAATTTCTTCTTCTTTTTCAGGGATTTCAGGAAAAATAAGGCTCTTGTCATTTTTTATTCTATCACTGAACAGAATGGGAAGACAAGGCTAGTTATTCTTCGTCTACGAATATCCAAATTTTTACACCTAATACTCCATAGATAGTTCGAATTGGATAGCAGCAATAATCAATTTTAGCGCGAATTGTTTGGAGGGGAAGTCTACCCTTTTTGATGCATTCGGCACGTGCAATTTCTTTCCCTGCGAGACGACCTGCAATTTTGACTTTTACTCCCCTTATATCTGCTTTTTTAGTTAATTCAATGGCTTTTTTCATTGCCTTTCGGAATGAAACTCTATTTTTTAATTGGAAAGCTATATATTCTGCAAGAATGTTAGGTTGTCTATAAGGTTCTTTAACTTTTTCAATAGCAATATTAAGTCTCTGGTTTACAGAATTAACTTCCTTTTGTAGATCTTTCTCTAATTCTTCGATTGCTCCTTTTTTCTTTAATAAATTGGGGAATCCAATATGGATTATGACGTGGATCGTATCGATTTCTTTTTGAATTTCTATATGTGTAATTACTTCGGAACTTGAGCCTGAGTCCATTTTTCTATTATGTGTAATTACTTCGGAACTTGAGTCTGATTCTATTTTTCTATTCGAGCCTTTTTTCCTATTCTTTTGTATATAGTTCTTGATACAATTCCGTATTTTTTTATCTTCCTGTAGACCTTCAGAATAATTTTTTGGTTGTGCGAACCAAAAGGAATGGTGATTTTGGGTTGTACCAAGTCTGAAACCGAGTGGATTTATTTTTTGTCCCATATTTTTCTATTCTATTTTTTTTTTACTGGGAATCGAAATCTTAGATGGATCTAAAGATTATTTAGATTTCTTTACTATATTTAGTACAATTGTTATATGACACATGGTTTTTTTTATGGGAGAACTACGTCCTCGAGCTCGAGGTCTGAATTTTTTCATAATAGTACTCCTACTGACTTCGGCTTTAGTGATGAATAAATTCGCTTTGTCGAAATCCCTATAATGAGTAGCATTTGCTGCTGCCGAATAAACCAACTTTAGGATGGGATAAGATGCTTGATAAGGCATGAGGTTCAGTATCATAACAGTTTCTTCGTAGTAACGCCAGCGAATCTCATCAAGAACTCTTTGTGCTTTGAAAACAGACATATGGATGCGTTTTTGTGCTTTGAAAACCCGTTCGAACTTAAGTAGACGATCGGTTGGAACTTTCCTTGCGAGTTTCCTTAGCCCACTCTTCTTCTTCTTTATTCTAGGGGTATACTTTACCAGTTTGAAACTTGTCATAAATAAGGTTATTCCCCGCCTACCTTTGTTTGTTTTTTTTTTTATTTTGAATCTTTCTATTCTGAATTCAGTTAACGACGAGATTTAGTATCTTTTCTTGCACTTTCATAACTCGTGAAATGCCGAGTAGGCACGAATTCCCCCAATTTGCGACCTACCATAGGATTTGTTATGTAAATAGGTATATGTTCCTTTCCATTATGAATCGCGATTGTATGGCCAACCATTGCGGGTAGAATGCTAGATGCCCGGGACCACGTTACTATTGTTTCTTTCTCCTCCTTCATATTGACCTTTTCGATTTTTGCCAATAAATGATGAGCTACAAAAGGATTCGTTTTTTTTCGTGTCACAGCTGATTACTCCTTTTTCCATTTTAAAGAGTGGCATTCTATGTCCAATATCTCGATCGAAGTATGGAGGTCAGAATAAATAGAATAATGATGAATGGAACAAAGAGAAAAATCCTTTAGCTGGATAAGGGGCGGATGTAGCCAAGTGGATCAAGGCAGTGGATTGTGAATCCACCATGCGCGGGTTCAATTCCCGTCGTTCGCCCATCGCATTATTGCAAATTCCAAAAATGCAATTTTCCATATTCCTAGTTACGTATTTACTTACGGCGACGAAGAATAAAACTATCACTATATTTTTTCCTTTTCCTAGTTCTTCTTCCAAGCGCAGGATAACCCCAAGGGGTTGTGGGTTTTTTTCTACCAATGGGGGCTTTCCCTTCACCGCCCCCATGGGGGTGGTCCACAGGGTTCATAACTACCCCTCTTACTACGGGGCGTTTACCTAGCCAACACTTAGATCCGGCTCTACCCAAACTTTTTTGGTTCACCCCAACATTACCCACTTGTCCGACTGTTGCTAAGCAATTTTGGGATACCAAACGGACCTCCCCAGATGGTAATCTTAAAGTGGCCGATTTACCCTCTTTTGCAATCAGTTTCGCTACAGCACCTGCTGCTCTAGCTAATTGCCCACCCCTTCCACGTGTGATTTCTATGTTATGTATGGCCGTGCCTAAGGGCATATCGGTTGAAGTAGATTCTTCTTTTCTCTCAAAAAACCCCTTCCCAAACTGTACAAGCTTCTTCCAAAGCATACAGCTTTCTAGATGTATATGACGATCTCTAGACAGATGGATCTTATATGAATCGTATGATGAAGTACCACATGAGTGGATATATAGGAAAGGAATCCAAATCTGCCGAATCGCTCATGTTATGATCTTCTACATCCTAGGTCTCCGCGTTCCGTCATCTGGCTTATGTTCTTCATGTAGCATTCAGATCGAATGACTCTATGAAATTACGTCGATACTTCCACATATTATGGGTAACGTAGGAGACATCCCTATTTTCCCCGGGGGGTCTTAATTACCACTGCTTAGCTTTCAATTCGCCTCTGACCATCAAATTAAATGTGAATAACCCGTCCTCCTCTCTTTGAAACAAGGGGCGCTTCCGGTTCTGTGCGTGCTTCAAACAATTTTGTCTTCTCCATATTACCATATCTCTAGAGTCAATAATTTTCTATGAGGAACTACTGAACTCAATCACTTGCTGCCGTTACTCAACAGTTTTCTGTTGAGGTCTATCCCGTAGAGGTAGTCAAATTGGATCAGTGATCGATTTCTAGGTTTCGTCGTAAACCTAATTGGTTACTTCCAATTACGTAAATCAATAGTTCAAACCGCACTCAAAGGTAGGGCATTTCCCATTGATATAGGAACTTTTGTACCAGAAACAATAGTATCTCCAATTATAGCCCCTCTGGGATGTAAAATATATCTCTTCTCACCATCCCCATAGTGTATGAGACAAATGTATGCATTTCGATTAGGGTCGTATTCTATGGTTACGATTCTACCAGATATGTCTTTTTGATTCCGTCGAAAATCGATTTTACGGTATAGGCGCTTATGACCTCCCCCTCTATGCCTTGCGGTAATGATTCCTCTGGAATTACGACCTTTACCACAACGGTGCCGTCCATGGATCAAATTATTTCGTGGATTGGATTTCACTTGCCTGTCTACGGTTCCCTTGCGTGTGCTCGGGATAGGTGTTTTGTATAAATGTTTCGCCGTATTATTAAGTATTCTCCTTTAGTTTTTTTCTCTATCTAGAAGTGGAATAGAATAACCCGGTTGAAGGGTAATGATCATACGTCTGTAATGCATTGTATGTCCCAGAATAGGTCCCATTCTTCTACCCTTTCTGGGTAGTCGATGGCTATTCACAGCTACTACCTTAACACCAAAGAAGAGTTCGACCCAATGCTTTATTTCTGTCTTAGTGAATCCCGATTCGACATTAAAAGTATATTGATTCTTTCCCAATAAACGAAGACTTTTTTCTGTAAATACTGCGTATTTGATTCCATCCATAAATCGACTTTCCCTCCTATGCTCTGAGTTCCAGTATCGATAAGAATTCGAGTTCTTATTGTTCTTATGTTATGGTATGAATATACCATACCAATTCGTTATGTATGGATGATGGATGAGATTCCATGGATAGAGAGCCAGTTCCAATAGACTTATGGAACGTTCCCGTTCGCGTGCATCCAGCAGGAATTGAACCCGCAAATTTACCAATTATGAGTTGGGCGCTTTAACCATTCAGCCATGGATGCTTAACAGGGATCATCGTACATCGTAAATAACCAATTTTCATATAGAAAGACATATCATAGAAAAATGAAATCGAAAATATTCGGAGATGGCAAATATTCGGAGATGACTATGAAAACACCTCTCTGGATCCTCGAATTGAAAGAGAGATTGAGAGGGATCAAGAATCCTAATTCTCGCTATTTGGAATGGATCCAATTCTATTGAGTCTGACTCATAGTGATCATTTCTCTTTAGCAAAGAATGACCTTGGTTATCAAAGGATTGAACAACCGGGATCCATTTACTTATGATACCTAGTTGACATTGATAACAAGGATCTAATGAATTATGAGTTTAATAGATCCTCTTTAGCAGAAAGACGTATATTCCTTGCTCATTATCAGACAATCACTTATTCCCAAACCTCGTGTGGGGCTAATCGTTTTCATTTACCATCTCATGGAAAACCCTTTTCGTTCCGCTTAGCCCTATCGGGTATTTTAGTGATAGGTTCTATAGGAACTGGACGATCCTATTTGGTCAAATACCTAACGAAAAATTCCTATTTTCCTTTCATTAAGGTACGAGGGCTTCTTATTCCACAAGAACGAAAGCACCTTTTCATTCTTTCATATACTAGGGGTTTTTACTTGGAAAAGACAATGTTCCATACTAAAGGATTCGGGTCCATAACCACGAGTTCCAGTGCACTAGATCTTGTAGCACTTAGCAACGAGGCCCTATCCATTAGTATTCCACATAAGAAATCCATTATAGAAACTAATACAATTAGATTAGCTCTTCATAGACAAACTTGGGGTTTGCGAGCCAAGGTAAGACCGGCTCGGGATCATGGGACCCTTTTCTATCAGATAGGAGGGGCTCTTGTACAAAATAGACTTCTAAGTAATAACCCCATAGAATCTATCTATATAAAGAGGCAATCGTGTCAGGAAGCGGGTTTTTCTTTGGCCAAAGGGTACTTCGAACTTGGAACGAGCATGAAGAGATTAACGAGACTTCTTTCTCTTTTGAGTTTTTCTGGCGGACCGGTCGCGCAAGATCTTTGGTCTTCCCCCGGAACCGATGAAAAAAAGTGGGTCGCTTCTTATGGACTCGCTCAGAATGATTCTTCTCTATCTATAGTTCATGGCCTATTAGAAGTAGAAGGTGCTCTGGTGCAATCCTTACCGACAGAAAAAGATTGCAGTCAGGTTGATAATAATTGAGTGCCATTACTTCGTCGGTCCGAACCAAGGAATCCGTTAGAAATGTTTTGAAATGGATATTGTTCTCTCTTTGATCAGGGATTGCTATATGAAAAGAAGTGGAGTTTGAAAAAGGGAACGGAATGGTCAAACCGGAACTGCTAGAGGAACGAATTTTCAATAGCATAACTTGGGCTCCTAGAATATGGCGCCCTTGGGACAATCTATTTGATTGCAGGGTTTTGTTCCGAAGCAAAGATATCCGCGGAGGCCGGTTCGTTCGTCCTATTCTGATATTCAGGACCAAGAGGTACTGGATTCTCTTTCGGATAGGCCCTGAAAGGAGAAGAAAGGCTGAAATGCCAACGGATCTCTGTCTATTCTCTAATTCACCCGATCCGATAGTACCCGTTTTTGGAACGTCCAGTGCCAAAGTCACTGAATGGGTAAGTCACCAATCCAATCCCTTTGACAAATCGGGTGTCATATTAGATATCATATTCTATATATATAGAAATATCATAGAATAGACATATAGAATTTTTGGTCGGGAAATTCGAATGAATCATTGAGTGAAAAAGGAGCAAAGAATGACAAAAGACGAGACTCTACTAGTCTTCACTCTTGTGGTTTCCTCGGTTTCTGTTTTCTTATTCGGGATCTTGCTTTTCATGGT